TGCCGCGACAATGGTCTACTTCTTCACATCCATCGCGCAATGCATGCAGTTATAGATAGACAGAAAAATCATGGTATGCATTTTCGTGTACTAGCTAAAGCATTACGTATGTCTGGCGGAGATCATATTCACGCTGGTACAGTAGTGGGTAAACTGGAGGGGGAACGTGAGATGACTTTGGGTTTTGTTGATTTGTTACGTGATGATTATATTGAAAAAGATCGAAGTCGTGGTATTTTTTTCACTCAAGACTGGGTCTCTATGCCAGGTGTTATACCCGTGGCTTCAGGGGGTATTCATGTTTGGCATATGCCTGCCCTAACCGAAATCTTTGGGGATGATTCCGTACTACAGTTTGGTGGAGGAACTTTAGGGCACCCTTGGGGAAATGCACCCGGTGCAGTAGCTAATCGGGTGGCTTTAGAAGCATGTGTACAAGCTCGTAATGAGGGACGTGATCTTGCTCGTGAAGGTAATGATATTATTCGTGAAGCTAGCAAATGGAGCCCTGAGCTAGCCGCTGCTTGTGAAGTCTGGAAAGAGATCACATTTGATTTCGACCCAGTGGATAAGCCAGATATAGAGGCAAAATAAGCGCGTAGAATTCAGCAATTCCTTTTTGTTCTCCTAATTGATTGCAATGAAACTTGGCCCAATCTTTCTTTTTTTGAGGAAAAGATTGGGCCGAATCAAATAAAGAATAAACATCTTATACTAATCCTATACTATGAACTATGAGGGTCTTTGTGTATTTGCATATATCTTTTATATGTACAGACCTTACACGATATACAATATACAAGTATATACAAAATATAAAAATAAGAAGATAAAATCGAAGGAAGACTAAACAACTTATCTATTCTTTTATTTATTGTTAGAGCCATAGGCTGAATTATGGATCCTTGGGGTTGAATTGGTGAATCATTTTATATTCCTTAGTTTCAGGCCATAGATCAAACCAAGGGAAGGATCTCTTCTACCCCTATCCTGTATATTGTCTTTTTCGTTCCCTGTTGTAATAGAAATTCATTTTCTTATTTGACTATATGACACGAGATTCTACGAGACGAGAATTTCTTTTTAATTTATGGGAAGAAACAACTATGTATCTTTTTGATGAGAATTGAAAGTTTGACATGAGAGAAACCTTTCTTTATATATTTTTTTTTGAGGAAAAGATTCTATCATAATATTGAAATGATTCACCGGATTCCTTAAAATCCTTTCTTTTCAAGACTCGCTCGTTTTTCATTAACATTGGATCATATGCTTTATTTGAATTCTGATGAGAAAGAAAAAAAAAGAAATAAATAGTAAAATGATTTTTTCTTCATCGAATGACTATTCATTTATTAGTATTAGGTTTTCATAAAAAAGGGGCATAAATAATCTATGAAAAAATATTGGTTCAATTCAATGTTGTCTAACAAGAAGTTAGAACATAAGTGTGGACTAAGTAAATCAATGGATAGTCTTGATGCTCTTGGACATACCAGTGGAAGTGAAGAAACTATTCGAAAAGATGCGGATAAAAAGATTCCTAGTTGGGACAGTTATAGTTTCAGTAATATTCATTATCTAAATTATTTATTTGATAGCAGGAATCTTTGGAGTTTGATCTCTGATCATACTTTTTTAGTTAGAAATAGTAATGGTGACACTTATTCTGTATATTTTGATATTGAAAATCAGATTTTTGATATTGACAGTGCTAGTTCTTTTTTGAGTGAACTACCTAGTTATTTGAATAGTGGGTCTAATAGTAGTAATTACTACTATTATTATTATTCCATGTATGATACTCAATCTAATTGGAATAATCACATTAATAGTTGCATTGATAGTTATCTTCGCTTTGAAATCAGTCTTAATAGTGACATTTACAGTGATATCGACAGTTACATTTCTAGTTTCATTTGTACGGAAAGTACAAGTAGTATTGAAAATGGAAATTCTAGTATCAAAACTAGTAGCAGTTATTTCAATATAAGAGAAAAATCTAATGATTTCGATCTAAATACAAAATACAAACAGTTATGGGTTCAATGTGAGAATTGTTATGGATTAAATTATAAAAAATTTTTTAGTTCAAAAATGAATATTTGTGAATACTGTGGATATCATTTGAAAATGAGTAGTTCAGATAGAATTGAACTCTTTATAGATCCTGGCACTTGGGAGCCTATGGATGAAGATATGGTCTCTATAGACCCCATTGAATTTCATTCAGAGGAGGAACCTTATATAGATCGCATTTCTTTTTATCAAAGAAAAACGGGTTTAACTGAAGCTGTTCAAACGGGCGTAGGTCAACTAAACAGTATTCCCATAGCAATTGGAGTTATGGATTTTCAGTTTATGGGAGGTAGTATGGGATCCGTAGTAGGTGAGAAAATCACCCGTTTGATCGAGTATGCTACTAATCGATCTCTACCTGTCATTATTGTGTGTGCTTCTGGAGGAGCACGCATGCAAGAAGGGAGTTTGAGCTTAATGCAAATGGCTAAAATATCTTCTGCTTCATATGATTATCAATCAAATAAAAAGTTATTTTATGTATCAATCCTTACATCTCCTACAACTGGCGGAGTTACAGCAAGTTTTGGTATGTTGGGAGATATCATTATTGCTGAACCTAATGCCTACATTGCGTTTGCGGGTAAAAGAGTAATTGAACAAACATTGAAAAAGACAGTACCCGACGGTTTACAAGCGGCTGAGTATTTATTCCATAAGGGCTTATTCGACCCAATTGTACCACGTAATCCTTTAAAAGGTGTTCTGAATGAGTTATTTCAGCTACACGGTTTCCTTCCCTTGAACCAAGATTAAAAAAAAATTTCAAAAAGATTGAAATTCTTCATTTTCAAATGGAAGTATAACATTAGCTTCAGTTATTTTTATTTGTAGCGAATACGTATTTAGTTCATTATAATGAAAAAAACAAAACTAAGAAGATGGTGTTTTCTTTGTAGACATCAGTTATAAGTGTAGTAAGAGTCAGAAGTTTTGGATAATGACTTTTTGGCCCGGATACTTTTTTTATTCTATCTCTCTTCCTGATTAGAAACAAGCATCCCTCTATTGGCAAGATAAAAAAGAATTTCTTTCTCTTTCCGAGAAATTAGGGAAATAAAAATGATTTTTTCCGTTCTTTTGACATATTCATTATTCATATATAGAACAATAGAACAACGAAAAAGAGATAAAAAAATAGATCGAAAAAATGAAAAGAAAAGACTAAATAAAAAGAAAGAAGAAATCTCAAATCAAATAAAGAAAATAGAAATATTCAAATAACAAATAAGAAGAATATAGAAGTTCTTTTTCTTTAGTGAGAACCCCCGGTTTTTCACTAGGAATCCCTGTTTGTTGGATAAGATTGGTTAAAATAAAAATAGGAAACTCATAAGAAACTCTTTTCTATCTTTACCTTTCAAAACAAAAAAGGTGTTTTGAAAGGTAAAGATAGAAAGACGATGAAGATAAGGATGGGAGAAGAAGAATCCAATTTATTAAAGGGGATTCTCATACATATTCGTGTCGAAAGAGGAATAGGCATACTTCATTGAAGTTCTACATTCGTTATTGATTATTAAATACTTCATATTAATATTATCTTAATATTCTTTCTAATTTCTTTTTAATATTAATTTCTTTTTAATAGATTAAGATTAATAATGAATAGATAGACTTATTAGAATATATCTTTATAATTAAAATTTATAATAGGTACAAATATGAAATTGAGGTACCCATTCTATGATAGATTTGAACTTTCCCTCTATTTTTGTTCCTTTAGTGGGCCTAGTCTTTCCGGCAATCGCAATGGCTTCTTTATCTCTTTATGTCCAAAGAAATAAGATTGTCTAAATACGATGAAATCTCATCAATTTATTTCAACACTGGATCATCATACAGATACTTTTTTAATGTAATATGGTAGGATATATGATATTTGGCCTTTCCGAAAACAAATGAAAGAGTTGTTTTGTTATGTATACCGATGCATAATATACGGCATGTATACCGATGCATAATATACGTCATTAATGCATGTATATGCGGTTATAGCTTAATCAATTAAATGATGAAATTCAAAATGATCAGCAAATCTTTTTTGAAAAATTTTTGAAATAGAAACTCAATGTATCTAACCAATTATTCCTAATGGTTCCTGTCGGAATGCTGCTAGTTTATGAAAGTTACTTCGGGATCAAGCAATAAAAGTCAAGTCAAATCCATTTGGGTTATTCTCTCAATTCCAATCGAATGCAACTGGATCTAGTATAGTATGAACTGGCGATCAGAACATATATGGATAGAACTTATAACGGGGTCTCGAAAAACAAGTAATTTTTGCTGGGCCTGTATCCTTTTTTTAGGTTCACTAGGATTCTTAGTGGTTGGAACTTCCAGTTATCTTGGTAAAAATCTGATATCCGTATTTCCGTCTCAGCAAATCCTTTTTTTCCCACAAGGGATCGTGATGTCTTTCTATGGAATCGCAGGTCTATTCATTAGTTCTTATTTGTGGTGCACAATTTCATGGAATGTAGGTAGTGGTTATGACCGATTCGATAGAAAAGAAGGGATAATGTCCCTTTTTCGTTGGGGATTTCCTGGAAGAAATCGTCGCATCTTCCTTCGTTTCTTTCTGAAAGATATCCAATCAATCAGAATGGAGGTGAGAGAGGGTCTTTTTCCTCGTCGTGTCCTTTATATGGAAATCAAGGGTCAAGGAGCCATTCCCTTGACCCGTACTGATGAGGATTTGACTCCACGAGAAATTGAACAAAAAGCTGCCGAATTGGCCTATTTCTTGCGCGTACCGATTGAAGTCTTTTGAAATGAACTGAAGAATAAATCTCAGCATGAGAGAAGGAACTTAATACATCTAAAAAGTGGGAAGACGTATATGGAACAATAACTATTTTGTATAAGCATACACATGGTGTCTGGCTTCACTCGTTAGATTAGTAAAAGGTCTAATAAGTAATAAGTAAATAAGTATAGATTCATCAAATATCCTAACATGTCTTTTCTTTTCGTAAAAAAGAATTCCTCTTTTTAGGCCTTTGAATTGATACCCTATCCCTGCGCTGCGGTTAGACAGTGAAATCTTTCAAATTCGAAATGGAAATAAAAGAATTAAAGAATCCAGTAGGGTTCGTCTTTAAATCCAAATTCTATTTGTTAGTTCAAATGGATTTTCGAGTCTTCATTGAAAGGAATAAATGAAAGGGAAATAGGTTACAATTTTCCTAATTGTGATCTCTGGAATATGGAAAGAATATTTACTTTTTTTTTCATTCGAAAAGAGCCTTTCTTGTATGTTCTATTCTAGATCCAAAGACTCAATTCTTAAACAAAAACAAAAATAGGAAAAGATTCATAGGTTTGATACCTTATTCTTGTTAGAGTTATAGGCTCTTGTTATATAATTCGTACTTCATAGAAATCTCAGATAGAATCGACCAATGAAACAGGTTCATTAACAATTCACATCACGGATACAGAATGAAAAAAAAGAAAGCATTGGCTTCCCTCCCATATCTTGTGTCTATAATCTTTTTGCCCTGGTGGGTTTCTCTCTCATTTAAGAAATGTCTAGAAACTTGGGTTATTAATTGGTGGAATACTAGGCAATCCGAAATCCCTTTGAATGATATTCAAGAGAAAAATGTTCTAGAAAAATTTATGGAATTAGAAGAACTATTCCTGTTGGACGAGATGATAAAGGAGTACTCGGAGACACATATGCAAAGGCTTCGTATAGGAATGCACAAGGAAACAATACAATTGGTCCAAAGACAAAATGAATCTCATTTCCATATCATTTTGCATTTCTCTACAAATCTAATCTGTTTCGCTATTCTAAGTGGTTATTTTTTTCTGGGTAATGAAGAACTTTTCATTTTAAATTCTTGGATTCAGGAATTTCTCTATAACTTAAGTGATACAATCAAAGCTTTTTCAATTCTTTTAGTTACTGATTTATGGATCGGATTTCACTCGACCCATGGTTGGGAACTAATGATTGGTTCGATCTACAATGATTTTGGATTGGCTCAGAATGATCAGATTATATCTGGTCTTGTTTCCACTTTTCCAGTGATTCTAGATACAATTGTGAAATATTGGATCTTCCATTTTTTAAATCGTGTATCTCCTTCGCTTGTAGTAATTTATCATTCAATGAATGAATAATTCATTAGATCTTTTGATATCAATAAAATCAGAACCTTTCTTTGTGTATAAAGAAATCATTTTTCATCTTACTTATTCTTTATACTTCTACCTTTTCAATTCAAGGTATTCATACTATATTCTACTAGTACAATTCTTTCAGTATAATCAATACAATGGCAAACTTGTGGATAGGGAATTCTACTAGCTACCTATCAAATTTATTGTAGAAATTCCGGGGATCAATGATTGGACCATGCAAAATAGAAAGACTTTTTCTTGGGTAAAAAAACAGATGACTCGATCCATTTATGTATCAATCATGATATATGTAATAACTCGAGCATCTATTTCAAATGCATATCCCATTTTTGCGCAGCAGGTTTATGAAAATCCACGAGAAGCAACTGGTCGAATTGTATGTGCCAATTGCCATTTAGCTAATAAGCCCGTGGATATTGAAGTTCCGCAAGCTGTACTTCCTGATACTGTATTTGAAGCAGTTGTTCGAATTCCTTATGATATGCAACTGAAACAAGTTCTTGCTAATGGTAAAAAAGGGGCTTTGAATGTAGGAGCTGTTCTTATTTTACCCGAGGGATTCGAATTAGCCCCACCCGATCGTATTTCTCCCGAAATGAAAGAAAAGATGGGCAATCTTTCTTTTCAGTTTTATCGTCCTAATAAAAGAAATATTCTTGTGATAGGTCCTGTTCCCGGTCAGAAATATAGTGAAATCGTCTTTCCTATTCTTTCCCCCGACCCTGCTACGAAAAAAGACGTTCATTTCTTAAAATATCCCATATATGTAGGTGGGAACAGAGGAAGGGGTCAGATTTATCCTGATGGTAGCAAGAGTAACAATACAGTTTATAATGCTACATCTGCTGGTATAGTAAGTAGAATAGCACGTAAAGAAAAAAGGGGATATGAAATAACCATAGTTGATGCATCAGAAGGACGTCAAGTGGTTGATATTATACCTCCAGGACCAGAACTTCTTGTTTCAGAAGGTGAATCCATCAAGCTTGATCAACCATTAACAAGTAATCCAAATGTAGGAGGTTTTGGTCAGGGAGACACAGAAATAGTGCTTCAAGATCCATTACGAGTCCAAGGCCTTCTGTTCTTCTTCGCATCTGTGATTTTGGCACAAATCTTTTTGGTTCTGAAAAAGAAACAGTTTGAAAAGGTTCAGTTGTACGAAATGAATTTCTAGATCTAGAGATTCCTTAAAATAAAAAATAAAGTTGGTAAAAGTGCCAAATTCTTGTTGATTTATAGACTGATATATGATTCAAAAAATTC